ACAGAGAAAAAAAAAGAAGAGGACAAAAAAGAAGAAGACAAAAGAAAGGAGAAAGCGCGTATAGAAATAGCAGAAGCCTGGGATAGTATTTTACTTGCTCAAGTACTAAGAGGTTTTTTGTTAGTAACCCAATCAATTCTTAGAAAATATATTATATTACCTTCATTGATAATAGCTAAAAATATAGTCCGTATACTATTATTTCAATTTCCTGAATGGTCTGAGGATTTAAAGGATTGGAATAGAGAAATGCATATTAAATGTACCTATAATGGCGTTCAATTATCAGAAAAAGAATTTCCAAAAAACTGGTTAACAGACGGTATTCAGATCAAGATCCTATTTCCTTTTAGTCTTAAACCTTGGCACAGATCTAAACTACAAGCCCCTTATAATGATCCAATGAAAAAGAAGGATCAAAAAAATGATTTTTGCTTTTTAACAGTTTTTGGAATGGAAACTGAACTACCTTTTGGTTCTCCCAGAAAAAAACTTTCATTTTTTGAACCCATTTTTAAAGAACTAAAAAAAAAATTAAAAAAATTGAAAAAGAAATGTTTTATAATTCTAAGAATTTTAAAAGAACAAAAAAAGTTGTTTCTAAATGTCTCAAAAGAAACAAAAAAATGGATCATTAAAAGCATTCTGTTTATAAAAGAAATAATAAAAGAACTCTCAAAAATAAACCCAATTATATTATTTGGATTTGGATTGAGAGAAATAGAAGTATATGAATTGAGTGAAACTAAAAAAGATTCGATAATTGGTAATGGGATGATTCATGAATCGTCGATTCAAATTATATCTCAGGGTTGGACAAATTATTCATTAACAGAAAAAAAAATGCAAGATCTAACTGATAGAACAAATACAATAATAAATCAAATAGAAAAAATTACAAAAGAAAATAAAAAAGGAACTCCAGATATAAATTTTAGTTCTAACAAAATAAGTTATGATAATAAAGGATCAGAATCACAAAAAAATATTTGGCAGATATTAAAAAGACAAAATGTTAGATTAATCCGTAAGTCACATTATTTTATAAAATATTTCATTGAAAGGATATACATAGATATCTTTCTATGTATCATTAATATTCCTAGCATCAATACACAACTTTTTCTTGAATCAACAAAAAAAATTATTAATAAATACATTAACGATAATGAAGCAAATCACGAAAGAATTGATAAAACAAATCAAAGTGTAATTCCCTTTATTTCGACTATAAAAAAGTCACTTACTAATATTAGTAACAAGAATTCAAAGACTTTTTACGACTTATCTTACTTTTCACAAGCATATGTATTTTATAAATTATCACAAACTCAACTTATTAACTTATATAAGTTAAAATCTGTATTTCAATATAACGGAATGTCCCTTTTTCTTAAGAATGAAATAAAGGATTTTTTTGTTGTAACACAAGAACTATTTCATTCCGAATTAAGACATAAGAATCTTCGCAATTATGGAATGAATCAATGGACAAATTGGTTAAGGAGTCAGTATCAATGTGATGTATCTCATATTAAATGGTCTAGATTAGTACCACAAAAATGGCGAAATATATTCAATCAACACTGTATGTCTCAAAATAAAGATTTATGTGATTTATATGAAAAGGATCGATTAATTAACTACGAAAAAAATTTCGAAACAGATTCATTACTGAATCAAAAAGATAATTTTAAAAAACAATATAGATATGATATTTTAGCATATAAATCTATTAATTATGAAGATAAGAAGGACTCTTATATTTATGGATCACCATTACAAGTAAAAAATAACCAAGATATTTTTTATAATTACAACACACATACACAAAAATCATTTAATATGCCGGAAGGTATTCCTATTATCCCTTATCTAGTAGAAGATGATATTAGAGATATGGAGATAAATACGGATAGAAAATATTTTGATTGGAGAATTTTCCATTTTTGTCTTAAAAATAAGGTCGATATTGACGCCTGGATCGATATTGATACTGACACTAACAGTAATAAATATACTAAGACTAGGGTTAATAAGTATCAAATAATTGATAAAATCAATAAGAGGGGTCTTTTTTATCTCACGATTCAGCAAGATCAAGAAATCAACCTATCCAATCAAAAAACCCTTTTTGATTGGATGGGGATGAATGAAGAAATACTAAGTTGTCCCATATCAAATATGGAATTTTGGTTCTTCCCAGAATTGGGGATACTTTATAATACGTATAAAATTAAACCGTGGGTTATACCAATTAAATTACTAGTTTTAAATTCTAATATAAATGAAAATGATAGTAAAAACAAAAGCATCGCCGGAAATAAAAAAAGGGATCCTTTTATATCAATATCGGAGAATTCAAAAAAATCTTTTGAATTAGAAAACCGAAATCAAGGGGAAAAAGAATACGCGGTCCAAGCAGATTTTAAATCAGCTCTTTCAAACCAAGAAAAAGATGTTGAAGAAGATTATACGGGATCGTACATGAAAAAAAATAGAAATAAAAAGCAATACAAGATCAATACAAAAGCGGAGTTTGATTTCTTCCTAAAAAGGTATTTGCATTTTCAATTGAGATGGGATGATTCTTTAAATAAAAAAATAAGCAATAACATCAAAGTATATTGTCTCCTGCTTAGACTGATAAATCCAAGAGAAATTACTATATCCTCTATTCAAAGAGGCGAAATGAGTCCGGATATTCTGATGATTCAGAAAGATTTAACTCTTACAGAATTGATTAAAAGGGGAATTTTGATTATTGAACCAATTCGTCTATCTATAAAAAATGATGGAAAATTTATTATCTATCAAACCATCGGTATTTCATTAGTTCATAAAAGCAAACACCAAATTAATCAAAGATACCGAGAAAAAAAACATGCCGATAAGAATTCTGATGAAGCCATTACAAAACATCAAAAGATGACTGGAAATAGAGATAAAAATCATTATGATTTGTTTGTTCCTGAAAATATTTTATCACCTAGACGTCGTAGAGAATTGAGAATTCTAATTTGTTTCAATTCTGAGAATAGACATAGAAATGCAGCATTTTGTAATGGGAATAAGGTAAACAGTCAAGTTTTGGATAAAAGCAAAAACTATAAAAAAAAACTTATTAAATTTAAGTTATTTCTTTGGCCCAATTATCGATTAGAAGATTTGGCTTGTATGAATCGTTATTGGTTTAATACCAATAATGGCAGTCGTTTCAGTATGGTAAGGGTACATATGTATCCGCGATTTAAAATGCATTAATAGTACATTTTTGCTATATTTCCCATACTATATCTGATCTATGACGACAAAGAGATGCACACACGCATTGTCTTACATTCCATCGTTCCATTCTGATACACGATACTAATTCAATGACATATCAATTTGATCTAGAAATGAATCAACAAAATATTATTATTTTAGGTCTAAATTTTTATCTTTTGTGAGTGCAGAAAACAACCATCCTTTATGTATACCCTTTTCAAATCCAAATAAATAAAAATTTAATTTTATTAAAAAAAATTATAAATTAATAACAAAATTAATATTTTTGTATATACAAAATAAAAATGAGAGGCATTATTATTACTGATCAATAAAGATATCTATCAATAAAAATTTCTTAAAATAAAAAGAGGGGGGCGAGAAGATTTCATTTTATGGTAAAAAATCCATTCATCTCAGTTATTTCACAAGAAGAAAAAGACGAAAACAGAGGATCCACTGAATTTCAAATAGTTAGTTTCACCAATAGGATACGAAGACTTACTTCACATTTAGAATTACACAAAAAAGACTATTTATCTCAGAGAGGTTTACGTAAAATTCTGGGAAAACGCCAACGACTGCTGTCTTATTTGTCAAAGAAAAATAGAATATGTTATAAAGAATTAATTAATCGGTTGGATATTCGGGAGTCAAAAACCCGTTAATTTGAAGAGGCATTTTAAATTATTTGATTTATTAGATCTTGAATTTTAATGAACTTTTTTTCGTTTTCAGCAATTCATGAAAGAATGAATCGAGGAAAAACCGATGAATATACCAGCTACAAGAAAAGACCTCATGATAGTCAATATGGGCCCCCACCACCCATCAATGCATGGTGTTCTTAGACTCATCATTACTCTAGATGGTGAAGATGTTATTGATTGTGAACCAATATTGGGTTATTTACACCGAGGGATGGAAAAAATTGCGGAAAACCGAACAATTATACAATATTTGCCTTATGTAACACGTTGGGATTATTTAGCTACTATGTTCACAGAAGCAATAACTGTAAATGGACCGGAACAGTTGGGAAATATTCAAGTACCTAAAAGAGCTAGCTATATCAGAATAATTATGTTGGAGTTGAGTCGTATAGCTTCTCATCTGTTATGGCTTGGTCCTTTTATGGCGGATATTGGTGCACAAACTCCCTTTTTCTATATTTTCAGAGAAAGAGAATTAGTATATGATCTATTCGAAGCTGCCACCGGTATGAGAATGATGCATAATTATTTTCGTATCGGAGGAGTAGCGGCCGATCTACCTCATGGTTGGATAGATAAATGTTTGGATTTCTGCGATTATTTTTTAACAAGAGTTGCTGAATATCAAAAACTTATTACACGAAATCCTATTTTTTTAGAACGAGTCGAGGGAGTAGGCATTATTGGTAGAGAGGAAGTAATAAATTGGGGTTTATCGGGACCAATGCTGCGAGCTTCCGGAATACAATGGGATCTTCGTAAAGTTGATCATTATGAATGTTACGACGAATTTGATTGGGAGGTACAGTGGCAAAAAGAAGGAGATTCATTGGCTCGTTATCTAGTCCGAATTGGTGAAATGATAGAATCTATAAAAATTATTCAACAGGCTCTGGAAGGAATTCCAGGGGGACCCTATGAGAATTTAGAAATACGATACTTTGATAGAGAAAGGAATCCGGAATGGAATGATTTTGAATATAGATTTATTAGTAAAAAGCCTTCTCCTACATTTGAATTGCCGAAACAAGAACTTTATGTGAGAGTCGAAGCCCCAAAGGGAGAGCTGGGAATTTTTCTGATAGGGGATCAGAGTGGTTTTCCTTGGAGATGGAAAATCCGCCCCCCGGGTTTTATCAATTTGCAAATTCTTCCTCAGTTAGTTAAAAGAATGAAATTGGCTGATATTATGACGATACTAGGTAGTATAGATATCATTATGGGAGAAGTTGATCGTTGAAATGATAATTGATACACCAGAAGTACAAGATATTGATTCTTTTTCTAGATTAGAGTTTTTAAAAGAGGTTTATGGAATTATATGGGTGCTTATTCCTATTTTGACTCTTGTATTGGGAATCACAATAGGCGTACTGGTAATTGTATGGTTAGAAAGAGAAATATCCGCAGGGATACAACAACGTATTGGACCTGAATACGCCGGCCCTTTTGGAATTCTTCAAGCTCTAGCAGATGGGGCAAAACTAATTTTCAAAGAAAATCTTCTTCCATCTAGGGGGGATACCCGTTTATTCAGTATCGGGCCATCCATAGCAGTCATATCAATTTTAGTAAGCTATTCAGTAGCTCCTTTTGGCTATCACCTTGTTTTAGCGGATCTCAATATCGGTGTTTTTTTATGGATTGCCATTTCTAGTATTGCTCCAATTGGACTTCTTATGTCAGGATACGGGTCAAATAATAAATATTCCTTTTTAGGTGGTCTACGAGCTGCTGCTCAATCGATTAGTTATGAAATACCATTAACTTTATGTGTGTTATCAATATCTCTACGTGCGATTCGTTGATACATAGACATAAACTTTTCTTTATTCCTTCCTTTCAAATCAAAGAAAGGGTTGGAATGAATTAAGTAGATATCTTCATTTTTTTTATTCATTATTCGGGTTGATGAACTAAATCAAATAGTTATATGAGTGAAAGAAAACAGCTTATATATAAATTCGCAGTAAAAAGATTGAGTCTCATTTTCTATGTATAAGAGTTAGAGAGTTAAGCGGAAATAAACATAAACAGAAGCGACCGTTTCCCCCAAGATTGGTTGATTAGTCATCCTGACTTGAAGCGGGCTCAAAAGATCAACCGTATTGAGTTTTCACTATCATTTGTATGTATTACCACAGGGGGGGGTTGAACAAAAACGAGTGGGTGGTTAGAAACACCAAGATATGTAAAGGATTAGTAATAGAGATTATGTAAATTCTCCAAAAGGACATTTTTACATAATATACAAACAAAGAATACTCATTGGGGCTTTAAGTTGGTAGAAATGATCAGGCAATACTCCCCACGACACGATTCCAATCCAGAGTATGCTCCTATCCACCGATTAAATAAATAACTATTGGGAACGAAATAATCCTTTACTTTATTTTGTAAGCCCCCTTTTTCTCAGAAATAGAAAGAAGAATAGGAACGAAAAAAAGAGAAAGAAATCCAATTCCAATAAAAAAAAAAAAAAAAAGATACCTTTTTTATTTCCCAGATACATATTAATAGATATAGAATTTGTGTCATAATTCATGAATTAATTATAGAATTTTTTTCGTACGTGAAATAAACGGGTTATTGATATTTCTACAAGAAGTATTTTATTGAAGAATTAAGTTATTACTCAACAAAGAAGAATTTTAATTCTTATTGAAATTATTAAAGTTAAAGAAAGGGTGAGATCGATTCAGAAGTACTTTTTTATTTATTATTAAATAATTATAACAGACAGAATTCAATTGGTCTAATTTAGGACCGTCCAATAGATTTTTACTTTATACATCCTACAAACGTACCAAGATAAAATAATACTGACGCGATCCTTAGATTTATTTCTGGCCTTTAAGGAGCCGTATGAGGTGAAAATCTCATGTACGGTTCTGTAATAGCGATGATAACAGTAATGGTATCACCGACTATAATTATCTAACAGTTCAAGTACAATTGATATAGTTGAGGCGCAATCAAAATACGGTTTTTGGGGATGGAATTTGTGGCGTCAGCCTATAGGGTTTATCATTTTTATCATTTCTTCCCTAGCAGAATGTGAGAGATTACCTTTTGATTTACCCGAAGCAGAAGAAGAATTAGTAGCAGGTTATCAAACCGAATACTCGGGTATAAAATTTGGTTTATTTTATGTTGCTTCCTATCTAAACCTATTAGTTTCTTCATTATTTGTAACAGTTCTTTACTTGGGAGGTTGGAATATCTCTATTCCGGACATATATGTTTCTGAGCTTTTTGAAATAAATAAAACATGTGGAGTTTTTGGAGCGACAATTGGTATCTTTATTACATTAGCTAAAACTTATTTGTTCTTGTTCATTCCTATCACAACAAGATGGACTTTACCGAGGCTAAGAATGGACCAACTATTGAATCTTGGATGGAAATTTCTTTTACCTATTTCTCTCGGTAATCTATTATTAACAACTTCTTCCCAACTCTTTTCGCTGTAAGGTAAATTTACAACTTGTCTCAAACAAGAGAAATAAACAAACATAAAATTATTCATAATATATATTAATGATATGTTCTCTATGGTAACTGGGTTCATGAATTATGGTCAACAAACAGTACGAGCTGCAAGGTACATTGGTCAAAGTTTCATGATTACTTTATCTCACGCAAATCGTTTACCTGTAACTATTCAATATCCTTATGAAAAATTAATCACCGCGGAGCGTTTCCGCGGTCGAATCCATTTTGAATTTGATAAATGTATTGCTTGTGAAGTATGTGTTCGTGTATGTCCTATAGATCTACCCGTTGTTGATTGGAAATTGGAAACTGATATTCGCAAGAAACGGTTGCTTAATTACAGTATTGATTTCGGAGTCTGTATATTTTGTGGTAATTGCGTTGAGTATTGTCCAACAAATTGTTTATCAATGACTGAAGAATATGAACTTTCTACTTATGATCGTCACGAATTGAATTATAATCAAATTGCTTTGGGTCGTTTACCAATGTCAGTAATTGACGATTATACAATTCGAACAATTTTTAATTCGCCTCAAAAAAAAAATAAGTAAATCTCTTGATTAAAGAATAATTTATAATTACTTTACTAAGACTATTACTTTACTAATAAATAATACTAAGGTTCATTTTTTTTTTTTTTGATCTAATCTAAAGGAATCGGGTTTCTTTCGTTTTGTTTGGTCAATAACTAAAAATCCCAACTATTGATTAGTTGGTTAAGAATCACGTCTTAATTTGGATTGAAAATCCATTAATTAATCCATTAATTAATATATCTGTAATTATTTTTACATTTTACATATATAGTTTCAAATGAGAACTACTCTTTCAGATAACGAATTAAATTAGTCCAATAATTGTACTTACATTTATTCATATCCCTTAGGATTTAATTAGGAATTGCTCAAAAATTATAATTTTTTTTCTGTTCGGATTTCAATAAGGTCATGAAAAACATTTCGATTTATTTATCTCTTATTTTACATATAATGGATTTGCCCGGACCAATACATGATTTTCTTTTAGTCTTTCTGGGATCGGTTCTTATACTAGGAGGTATGGGAGTGGTATTATTTACCAACCCCATTTATTCTGCCTTTTCATTGGGACTGGTTCTTGTTTGTATATCCTTATTCTATATTCTATTAAACTCCTATTTTGTAGCTGCTGCACAACTTCTTATTTACGTGGGAGCTATAAATGTTTTAATCGTATTTGCTGTGATGTTTATGAATGGTTCAGAATATTACAAAGATTTGAATCTTTGGACCGTTGGGGATGGGGTTACTTTGCCAGTTTGTACAAGTATTTTTGTTTTACTCATGATTACTATTACAGATACGTCATGGTACGGGATTATTTGGACTACAAGATCAAACCAGATTATAGAACAAGATTTGATAAGTAATAGTCAACAAATTGGAATTCATTTATCAACGGATTTTTTTCTTCCGTTTGAATTCGTTTCGATAATTCTTTTAGCCGCTTTGATAGGTGCAATTGCCGTGGCGCGACAGTAATAAATCTATAGAATTGGCAACAGCAATCCAAATAAAACTGTGTTCTGTTTTATTACATTTATTTCCCTTCAATTAAAGGTTCTTTATGTCTAAAATATAAATTATTTTATTCAATCTATTCTATTACCAATAGAATATATTCCTTTGTTCCGTACTTTTTTTTATTCTAGTCAATTGAATCTGTTTAATTGTTGTTCAGTTCATATTGAAATGAATCGAAATTGATAAGGAGTTGGTCAATGATGCTCGAGCATGTACTTGTTTTGAGTGCCTACTTATTTTCTATCGGTATCTATGGATTGATCACGAGTCGAAATATGGTTAGAGCCCTTATGTGTCTTGAACTTATATTGAATGCGGTTAATATAAATTTCGTAACATTTTCTGATTTTTTTGATAGTCGCCAATTAAAAGGAAATATTTTCTCAATTTTTGTTATAGCTATTGCAGCCGCTGAAGCAGCTATTGGTCCGGCTATTGTTTCGTCAATTTATCGTAACAGAAAATCAACTCGTATCAATCAATCAAATTTGTTGAATAAGTAGTATTAATAATCATATAAATTCTAATATTCATAAATTATAATTACCATGACCATACATTACGTATAATACATGTTTTCGAAAATGTAAAAAATCAATGTAAGAAATCAAAGTATCTTGGTTCTATCACACGGGTCGATCCAGAATTAGATTGATTATAAAAATTCTGATAAATTATTGATTCATCTGGTGTCTAAATATATGATTCATTTACAAGTTTACTAGATCGAAAATTTCTGACATTTAAAAATTTATAGATCCAATGTCACATTCAGTAAAGATTTATGATACGTGTATAGGGTGCACTCAATGTGTGCGAGCCTGCCCAACAGATGTATTAGAAATGATACCTTGGGACGGATGTAAGGCTAAGCAAATTGCTTCCGCTCCAAGAACAGAGGACTGTGTCGGTTGTAAGAGATGTGAATCCGCCTGTCCAACGGATTTCTTGAGTGTT